GAATAGAAATAGCCCAAACCTGGGATAGAGTTTTATTTGCTCAAGCAATAAGAGGATCCCTATTAGTAACCCAATCTTTTCTTAGAAAATATATTCTATTCCCTTCAGTGATAATAGCTAAAAATATAGCCCGTATATTATTATTTCAATTTCCCGAGTGGTCTGAGGACTTAAAAGATTGGAATAGAGAAATGCATGTTAAATGCACCTATAATGGTGTTCAATTATCAGAAACCGAATTTCCAAAAAATTGGTTGACAGACGGTATTCAGATAAAGATCCTATTTCCTTTTTACCTTAAACCTTGGCACAGATCTAAGGTGCCACCTCGCCAGAAAGATCCGCTGAGAAATAAAGAGCAAAAAAACGATTTTTGTTTTTTAACAGTTTGGGGAATGGAAACTGAAGTTCCTTTTGGTTCTCCCAGAAAACAACGTTCATTTTTTGAACCCATTTTTAAAGAACTCAGAAAAAAAATTTTAAAATTACAAAAGAATCCTTTTTTAGTTATACAGGTTTTAAAAGAAAGAATAAATCTTTTTTTAAACCTTTCAAAAGAAAGAAAAAAATCGGTCATGAAAACCATTCTATTTTTAAAAGGAATAATAAAAGAACTTTCCAAAAGAAACCCAATTCAATTATTTGGATTAAGAAAAATAGATGAATTGAGTGAAACTAAAAAAGAAAAAAATGGGGTAATCAGTAATGGGATGATTAATGAATCGTCCATTCAAATTCGATTTATGGATTTGACAGATTCTTCATTGACAGAAAAAAAAATGAAAGATCTGGATGATAGAACCAGCACAATCAGGAATCAAATAGAAAAAATTACAAAAGATAATAAAAAAGGATTTTTAACTCCGGAAATCAATATAAATATTAGTTCTAATAAAATAAGTTATCCTACTAAACTATTAGCATCAATAAAAAATATTTGGCAGAAATTAAAGAAATTCAAAAGAATAAATGTTCGATTAATCCGTAAATCATATTCTTTTTTCAAATTTTTAATTGAAAGGATATACATAAATATACTTATCTGTATCATTAATAGTCCGAGGATCACTACACAACTTTTTTTTGATAATTCAACAAAAATGATCGATAAATACATTTACAATAATGAAACAAATAAAGAAAAAATAGCTAAAACAAATAAAAATACAATTCGTTTTATTTGGACTAAAAAAAAATCAATTTCTGATATTAGTAAAAAAAATTCAAAGATTTTATTATCCTCCTTCTCACAAGCATATGTATTTTACCAATTATATCAAACGCAATTTTGTAATTTGTATAAGTTAAGATATGTCCTTCAATATCACGGAACATCTTTTTTTCTTAAGAATGAAATAAAGGATTATTTTGAAACACAAGGAATTTTTTATCCTGAATTAAAACATAAAAATATTTTGAATTCGGAAATGATTCAATGGAAAAACTGGTTAAGGGGTCATTATCAATATGATTTATCTCCGATTAGATGGTATCGATTAGTACCACACAAATGGCGAAATAGATTCAATCAAACACGTATAGTGCAAAATAAAGATTTAAACAAAAGGCATTCAGATGAAAAAGATCGATTAATATTAATTAATTACAAAAAATTAAATGATTTTGAATTAAATTCATTATCAAATTCAAAATATAACCTTCAAAAATACTATGGATATGACCTTTTCTCATATAAATCGATTAATTATGAAAATAAGAAGGATTCATATATTTATGTATCACCATTACGTTTAAATAATAAACAAGAGATTTCTTATAATTACAACAAGATATATAAAAAAGGTAAATTAATTAATATGCCAGGAGGTATTATCCCTATTAATTTAGAAGATGATGATATTCTCAATCTAGATAAATTTACAGATAGAAAATATTTGGATTGGAGAATTTTCGATTTTTGTCTTCGAAATAAAGTCAATATTGAGTCCTGGATTGATATCGATACCAATGGTAATAAAAATACTAAGACTGGGTTTAATAATTATCAAATAATTGATAAAATGGATCAAAAAGGTATTTTTATTCTTAAAATTTCCCAAAATGGAGGAATTATGGCATCCAACAAAAAAAAAGATCTTTTTGATTGGATGGCAATGAATGAAGAAATACTAAGTCGTCCCATATCAAATCTAAACCTTTGGTTCTTTCCAGAATTTGTGATCCTTTATAATACATATATTATGAAACCGTGGATCATACCAATCCAACTACTTCTTTTAAATTTTTATGAAAATGTTAGTGAAAATAAAAACATCACTAGAAAGAACAAAAGGGATCTTTTTCTATTTTCGAATGAAAAAAAATGGATTGAATTAGAGAATCGAAATCAAGAAGAAAAAGAATCCGCAATTCGAGATAATCTTGAATCAGATGCACAAAATCAAGCGAATCTTGGATCACTTTTCTCAAACCAAGAAAAAGATATTGGAGAAGATTATGCAAGCTCCGATATGAAAAAACGTAGAAAGAAAAAAGAATATAAGAGCAACACGGAAGTAGAGCTTGATTTTTTCCTAAAAAGGTATTTACGTTTTCAATTGAGATGGGATGATTCTTTAAATCAAAGAATGATCAATAATATCAAAATATATTGTCTCCTACTTAGACTAATAAATCCAAGAGAAATTGCTATATCCTCTATTCAAAGGGGAGAAATGAGTTTAGATATTTTGATTATTCAAAAGGATTTAACTCTTACAGAATTAATGAAAAAAGGTATATTAATTATCGAACCAATTCGTTTGTCTATAAAAAATGATGGACAATTGATTATGTATCAAAGTCTAAATATTTCATTGTTTCATAAGAGTAAGCCCAAAATTCATCAAATATACCGAGAAAAAAGCTATGTTGCTAAGATTAATTTGGATAAATCCATTGCAAGACATCCAAAAATGGCTGAAAATAGATACAAAAATGATTATGATTTGTTGTTTGTTCCCGAAAAGGTTTTATCCACTAAAAGACGTCGAGAATTAAGAATTCGAATTTGTTTCAATTCGAGGAAGAGAAATGGTATTCATAAAAATCCAGTATTTTGCAACAACGTAAAAAACTGGGGTGAATTTTTGGATAAAAGAAAACATTTTGATAAAAAGAAACTAATTAAATTAAAGTTCTTTCTTTGGCCTAATTATCGATTAGAAGATTTATCTTGTATGAATCGATATTGGTTTGATACCAATAATGGGGGCCGCTTCACTATGATAAGGATACATATGTATCCACGATTGCAAATTTGTTAATTATGCGTTTTTCATATATATTCTGTACCATATATGTATGGTATATGAAAAAAGGAGTTGCACCTATGTATTGTCTTACCTTCCAGTCTGATACATGAATACTAATTCAATGCATTTCTCAATATCCAATAGATCTATAAATGATTAACGGAATCTTCTTATTTTTTCTTTTTTTATTTATTATTAGATTTCGATCCAAAATTGTTTCTCTTTTCTAAATGTAGAAATATATCACCCTTTCCTATTCCTATACGAATAAAATTGAAAAGAAAATTGGATTGATTCATTTTATTTGATAAAATTAGGAGTTCATAAAGAAATTAAGATTATTGTGTATACCAAATTAAAATGACTAGCATTATTCTTACTGATCAGTAAAATCCATTAAAAAAAAAAGAGGATAGAAAATCCGTTTTATGGTAAAAAATTCATTCATCTCAGTTATTTCACAAGAAGAAAAAGAAGAAAACAGGGGGTCCATTGAATTTCAAGTATTTCGTTTCACCAATAAGATACGAAGACTGACTTCACATTTGGAATTGCACCGAAAAGATTATTTATCTCAGAGAGGTTTACGTAAAATCCTGGGAAAACGCCAACGACTGCTGTCTTATTTGTCAAAGAAAAATAGAATACGTTATAAAGAATTAATTAGTCAGCTGGATATTCGGGAGTCAAAAACTCGTTAAGTGAAAAAGGAATTTGAATTATTTTATTTTTTTATTCGATCTTGAATTTTAATGAACTTGTTTTCATTTTCAGCAATTCATGAAAGAATGAATCGAGGAATAACCTATGAATGTAACAACTACAAGAAAAGACCTCATGATAGTCAATATGGGACCTCACCACCCATCAATGCATGGTGTTCTTCGGCTCATCCTTACTCTAGATGGTGAAGATGTTATTGATTGTGAACCAATATTAGGTTATTTACACAGAGGAATGGAAAAAATTGCGGAAAATCGAACAGTTATACAATATCTACCTTATGTAACACGTTGGGATTATTTAGCTACTATGTTCACAGAAGCAATAACCGTAAATGGACCAGAACAGTTGGGAAATATTCAAGTACCTAAAAGAGCCAGTTATATCAGAGTAATTATGTTAGAGTTGAGTCGTATAGCTTCTCATCTGTTATGGCTTGGCCCCTTTATGGCAGATATTGGTGCACAGACCCCTTTTTTCTATATTTTCAGAGAAAGAGAATTAGTATATGATCTATTCGAAGCTGCCACCGGTATGAGAATGATGCATAATTATTTTCGTATCGGAGGAGTAGCGGCCGATCTACCTTATGGATGGATAGATAAATGTTTGGATTTCTGTGATTATTTTTTAACAGCGGTTTCTGAATATCAAAAACTTATTACGCGAAATCCTATTTTTTTAGAACGAGTTGAGGGAGTAGGCATTATTGGTCCAGAAGAAGCAATAAATTGGGGTTTATCGGGACCAATGCTACGAGCTTCCGGAATCCAATGGGATCTTCGTAAAGTTGATCATTATGAATGTTACGACGAATTGGATTGGGAAATCCATTGGCAAAAAGAAGGAGATTCATTAGCTCGCTATTTAGTCCGAATCGGTGAAATGAGGGAATCTATAAAAATTATTCAACAAGCTCTGGAAGGAATTCCAGGGGGGCCCTATGAGAATTTAGAAACCCGGTGCTTTGCTAGAGAAAGGGATCCGGAATGGAATGATTTTGAATATCGATTCATTAGTAAAAAACCTTCTCCTACTTTTGAATTGCCGAAGCAAGAACTTTATGTAAGAGTTGAAGCCCCAAAGGGAGAATTGGGAATTTTTTTAATAGGAGATCAGAGTGGTTTTCCTTGGAGGTGGAAAATTCGTCCACCTGGTTTTATCAATTTGCAAATTCTTCCTCAGTTAGTTAAAAGAATGAAATTGGCCGATATTATGACAATACTAGGTAGCATAGATATCATTATGGGAGAAGTTGATCGTTAAAATGATAATTGATACAACAGAAGTACAAGATCTAAATTCTTTTTCTAGATTGGAATCTTTAAAAGAAGTCTATGGAATCATAGGGATGTTTTTACCTATTTTGACTCTTGTATTGGGAATCACAATAGGTGTACTCGTAATTGTGTGGTTAGAAAGAGAAATATCCGCAGGAATACAACAACGTATTGGTCCCGAATACGCCGGTCCTTTGGGAATTCTTCAAGCTTTAGCAGATGGGACAAAACTTATTTTCAAAGAGAATCTTTTTCCATCTCGAGGAGATACTCGTTTATTCAGTATAGGACCATCCATAGCAGTTATATCCATTTTACTAAGTTATTCAGTAATTCCTTTTAGTTATCACCTTGTTTTATCTGATCTCAATATCGGTGTTTTTTTATGGATTGCCATTTCCAGTATTGCTCCCATTGGACTTCTTATGTCAGGATATGGATCAAATAATAAATATTCTTTTTTAGGTGGTCTACGAGCCGCTGCTCAATCGATTAGTTATGAAATACCATTAACTCTTTGTGTGTTATCAATATCTCTACGTGCGATTCGTTAAAACAGAAACTTTTCTTTTCTTTATTCCTTTTTTTTTTCGAAAAGAAATTGAATAGATATCTCCTTTTTTTATTCATCATTCAGTTTGATGACCTAAATCAGATAGTTGTATGAGTGAAAGAAAACAGCTTAGAAATTAGCAGTAAAAAAATGGAGTCTCATTTCCTACGTACAAGAAAAAAAAAGTAAATATAAGCAAGACTTTTACCCCAAGATTGGTTGATTAGTCATCCTGGCTTGAAGCGGGCTCAACTCAAAAGATCAACCGTATAGAGTTTTCACTCTGGTTTCTATGTATTACCCTAACGGGTGATTGAGCAAAAATCAGTGGATGGTTAGGAACACCAAAATACATAAAGGATTAGTAATGGAGATTTTTTATGTAAATTATCCAAAAATAATTTTTACATAAGATAAAAAGAATAATAATTGGGACTTTAAGTTAGTAGAAATGATCAAGTAGTACTACCCACAATTCCGATTCAGAGTATGCTCCTATCCACAGATTCAAAAATGACTATCAGGAACGAAATAATCCTTTTTTTGAAACCCCCCTTTTTCAGAAAGAAGAATAGGAACGAAAAAAAAAAAGATCTTTTTCTTCTTTCCTATATTCATAGGTATAACGTGGTATTTTTCAGGAACTAATGTATAATTTTTTTTTTCGTAATCAAAAAGAATGGGTTGAAATATCTATTAATATTTCTAGAAAGAGTATTTTATTGAAGGATTAAGTTATTACTCAACAAAGAAAAATTCAAATTATTAAAGGATGAGATCAATTCAGAAGTGCTTTTTTAGTTATTATAGCAGACAGAATTCCATTGGTCTAATTCAGGACCTTCCGATAGGTTTTGACTCTATCTATATAGAATATATATTTCATTTCCAATCGATATTATAGTATTATACTACAAACATATCAATATAAATAATATCAATTCGGTCCTTAGATTTATTGATGGCCCTCGAGGAGCCGTATGAGGTGAAAATCTCACGTACGGTTCTGAAATAGCGATGGGAACAGTGATGTTATCATCGACTATGATTATCTAACAGTTCAAGTACAGTTGATATAGTTGAGGCCCAGTCCAAATATGGTTTTTGGGGATGGAATTTGTGGCGTCAACCTATAGGGTTTTTCATTTTTCTAATTTCTTCCCTAGCAGAATGTGAGAGATTACCTTTCGATTTACCAGAAGCAGAGGAAGAATTAGTAGCAGGTTATCAAACCGAATATTCGGGTATCAAATTTGGGTTATTTTATGTTGCTTCCTATCTAAATCTATTAGTTTCTTCGTTATTTGTAACAGTTCTTTACTTAGGGGGTTGGAATATCTCTATTCCTTACATATTCGTTCCTGAGCTATTTGAAATAAATAAAGTAGGTAGAGTCTTTGGAACGACAATTGGTATTTTTATTACATTAGCTAAAACTTATTTCTTCTTGTTTATTTCTATCACAACAAGATGGACTTTACCTAGACTAAGAATAGACCAATTATTAAATCTTGGATGGAAATTTCTTTTACCCATTTCTCTCGGTAATCTATTATTAACAACTTCTTTCCAACTCCTTTCATTGTAAAGGAAAGAAAAAGGACTAGGATATTCTCGATTTACGACTTCTCTCAAATATCAAACAAGAGAAAGAAACAAACATAAAATTATTCATAGATCTTTACGATAT